AATAGGATGCCTGATTAAAGGATTATTTTGATAGAATAAATTAAGTAAAATTTTACTCTTATTGTAGAAAAAGAATTAAACTCAACTTTAAAAATCAAAATTTTATGTGCAAACTACACTAAACTACAAAAAAAAGGTAAGCTAAACAAAGCTTTTAGGCTCATAACCTAAATATAGAATTAATTATTCTCCTTTTTAATTAATTTAAATTTTTCAAAAATAATATTCACTAATACTATTATAATTGGGGTTATAATAGCGGTTTCATCAAATAATTGAATAATTTTATGGACTAGAATAGAAATTGGGGTTCTTTCTATTGTTCCATTAATAACTCAAGAAAAAGTAAGATCGGATTCAGCAATTAAATACTTTATTATTCAAAGAATTTCATCATGCATAATAATTGCAATAATTTCGTCAATAACATCAGTAATTAACTTCAAAATTATATTAACACAGGCTATATTAATTAAAATTGGGGCAGCTCCATTTCATATATGAGTGTTAAGAATTATTGAAGGAATTGAATATTACACTATATTTATTTTATTTACGTTAATTAAAATTCCAGGGTTATTAACATTAGGAATTTTAAATGAACAGCTAAAATACTGAAGAATTTTATCTATAATTATTGGGTCAATTATAGTTATAAATCAATCATCATTAAAAAAAATACTTTCTTATTCTTCTATTTACAATGTAGGTATTATATTGAGATCAATTAATGAAAATCAAGTATGAATAACATATTTATTAGTTTATTCAATAATATTAATAATAGTTTTAATTTTACTTTCTAAAATAAAAATAAATTATTTAAACCAGTTAATTTCTAATGAAATTAAAATAATTTCAAAAACATCTATTTGAATTGTGTTATTGTCAATAGCTGGAATACCCCCCATAGTTGGGTTTACAATTAAAATAATAATTCTAGAAAGGATAATTATTAAAATAGAAATTTTATTATTATCAATTGTATTTTTTACATCTATTCTAATGATATTTATGTATATACGAATCTCATTTTTGTCAATAATAATGTTTTCAACATTAATAAAATGAAAAATTTTCAAAAAATCAAATATTGAAACTAAATTCTTAATTATAAACCTATTTTTTACACCTTTAGCCTTAACCTTAAAAAGTCTTAATTAAGGCTTTAAGTTAAAAAAACTATTAACCTTCAAAGTTATAAATATCTAGACTTGGGTAAGTCTTAGTATTTATACATCTTTAAACTTGCAATTTAATATTTTCTTTAAACTATAAAACCTATTGAGAGAATTAAATATTAATTCTTAAGAAAATTTACAGTTTACCACTTTAATCAGACATCTCAATTACATGAATAAGTGACTAATATCTACTAACCATAAAGATATTGGAACAATATACTTCATCTTTGGAGTGTGATCAGGAATAATTGGTATAATATTAAGAATATTAATTCGAATAGAACTTAATCAACCAGGATCATTTCTAAATAATGACCAAATATATAACGTAATTGTAACATCTCATGCATTTATTATAATTTTTTTTATAGTTATACCAATTATAATTGGAGGATTTGGTAATTGATTATTACCTCTAATAATTGGAGCACCAGACATAGCTTTCCCACGTTTAAACAACATAAGATTCTGATTATTACCACCTTCAATTATCTTAATTTTAACAAGATCAATAGTTGAAATAGGAGCAGGAACAGGTTGAACAGTATACCCACCATTATCATCTAATACTGCACACTCTGGTCCTAGAGTTGATATAGCTATTTTTTCTTTACATTTAGCAGGTATTTCATCAATTTTAGGGTCTATTAATTTTATTACAACAACAATCAATATACGACCAAAAGGAATAAATATAGACCAAGCTCCATTATTTGTTTGATCAGTACTAATTACAGCAACATTACTTTTATTATCTCTACCTGTTTTAGCAGGTGCAATTACTATATTATTAACGGATCGTAACTTAAATACGTCTTTTTTTGATCCCTCAGGGGGAGGAGACCCTATTCTTTATCAACATTTATTTTGATTCTTTGGTCACCCTGAAGTATATATTTTAATTCTGCCAGGATTTGGATTAATCTCACATATTATTACACAAGAATCAGGTAAAAATGAATCATTTGGTTATATTGGTATAATTTATGCCATAATATCAATTGGATTACTAGGATTCGTAGTATGAGCCCATCATATATTTACTGTAGGTATAGATGTAGATACACGAGCTTATTTTACATCAGCTACAATAATTATTGCAGTACCAACAGGTATTAAAATTTTCAGATGAATAGCAACAATAAATGGTATACCTATAAAAATGTCTATTTCAATAATATGAGCTTCTGGATTTGTATTTTTATTTACTATTGGAGGATTAACAGGAATTATTTTGTCTAATTCATCTATTGATATTATTTTACATGATACATACTATGTGGTTGCTCATTTTCATTATGTGCTATCTATAGGAGCAGTATTCGCTATTATAGCAGGGTTTATTCAATGATTTCCTTTATTTACAGGAGTTTTAATAAATGAAAAATGGTTGAAAATTCAATTCTTAATAATATTTTTAGGTGTAAATTTAACATTTTTCCCTCAACACTTTTTAGGTATAAGAGGTATACCACGACGATACTCTGATTACCCAGATTCATTTACATCATGAAATACATTATCCTCTATTGGAAGAATAATTTCAATAACTAGAATTCTAATAATAAATTTTATTATTATAGAAAGATTAATATCTAAACGAAATATTATTTTTTCCAAAAATAATTATTCTTCAATTGAATGATTACAAAAGATACCTCCTCAAGAACATTCATATTCAGAATTACCAATTATTTTAAAGTTCTAATATGGCAGAATAGTGCAATGAACTTAAAATTCATATATAAATTTTTATATTTTTTTAGAAATATCATCATGGTATATATATAGATTTCAAGACCCCTCAACTCCTATTATAGAACAACTTATTATATTTAATGATCATGCAATAATAATTATTTTAATAATTACAATAACAGTTATGTATATAATATTTTCAATTATAACCAACAAATTATTAGATAAAAACATATTAGAAGGACAAATAATTGAATTAATATGAACTATTACACCAGCAATTATACTTATCATAATTGCATTACCCTCTTTGCGAATTCTTTATCTTATTGAAGAAATTAATAACCCTATTTTATCAATCAAAGCAATTGGACATCAATGATATTGATCATATGAATATTCAGACCTAAAAAAAATTGAATTTGATTCATATATAAAACCTACAAAAGAAATAGAAAATAATGAATTTCGATTATTAGAAACAGATAATAATATTATTGCACCATATAATTTTATAATTCGAATACTAGTTTCATCAACTGATGTTATTCACTCTTGAACAATTCCATCAATAGGAATTAAAATTGATGCTACACCAGGACGTATTAATCAAGGTAATTTAATATTATTACGTCCTGGCTTATTTTATGGGCAATGCTCAGAAATTTGTGGGGCAAACCATAGATTTATACCAATTTCTATAGAAAGAATTTCAATAAAAAAATTTTTAAACTGAATAATAAACTTTTCATTATGTAGCTTAAATTAAAGCATTGGTCTCTTAAACCAAATTATAGTTTTATACTCTTAATGAATAAAGATTTAGTTAAAAAATAACATTAATTTGTCAAATTAAAATTATTAAAAAATAATCTTTATTGCCACAAATAGCACCATTATGATGAATAACATTAAATATTATATTTATTACATGTTTTATTATTATCTCAACAATTATTTATTTTTATAGAAACCCAACTTTTAATAAAAAAAAAAAAAATAATAAAATTTCATTTATATGAACATGATAACTAATTTATTTTCTACATTTGATCCATGCACAGGTAATTTATCATTAAACTGATTAAGAACAATATTATTTATAATTATTATACCAAGAAACTTTTGAATTAAAAATAATAAAACAAAAAAAATTTTAATAAAATTAATAAATATATTAACAAAAGAAATGGTAAGTTTAACAAAAAATAAAAGAATCCCAATAATTATAATACCTTTATTCATATTAATTTTAATAATTAATATAATAGGGTTATTACCATATGTATTTACATCTTCTTCTCATTTAGTATTTTCTATAAGTATGGCATTACCAATATGGATATCATTAATAATTTTTGGATGAACAAAAAAAACAAATGTAATATTTGCTCATTTAGTACCAACTGGAACTCCTAATGTATTAATACCATTTATAGTAATAATTGAAACAACCAGAAATATTATTCGACCTGGTTCTCTAGCTGTACGTCTTTCTGCCAATATAATTGCAGGTCATTTATTAATATCCTTATTAGGAAATAATTCATCAAAATCAGCTTTAATCATAATTATATCAATAATTATTTTTATTATATTAATTTTATTTGAATCAGCTGTAGCTATTATTCAATCTTATGTTTTTATAACATTATCAACTTTATACTCTAGAGAAATCTAAGAATGAATAATCACCCATATCATTTAGTTGACAAAAGCCCATGACCCTTAACGTCTTCATTAGGATTATTATCATTAACCTCAGGTTCAATTATATGAATACACAAGTATTCTCAATTTTTAATAATTGTGGGTATAATTATTATTTTAATAACAATATTTCAATGATGACGTGATATTACACGAGAATCAACATTTCAAGGATTTCACACTAAAAAAGTTGTGATAAGAATAAAGATAGGTATAATTATATTTATTATATCAGAAATCATATTTTTTTTATCTTTTTTTTGAGCTTTTTTTCATAGAAGTTTATCACCTAATATAGAAATTGGAATAAATTGACCTCCTTTAGGAATTAAAACATTTAACCCAATTAATATCCCAATACTTAATACAATTATTTTATTAACTTCAGGTATATCAATAACATGAGCTCACAATGCAATAATTAAAAATAACCTAACTCAAGTTGAACAAAGATTGATTATTACCATTATTTTAGGTATTTACTTTTCAATAATACAATTATATGAATATATTGAAGCTTCATTCTCTATTGCTGATAGAATTTATGGTTCAACATTTTTTGTAAGAACCGGATTTCATGGAATTCATGTATTAATTGGAACAACCTTTATTTTAATTAAATTTTTACGAACAAAAAACCTTCATTTTTCAAAAAATCATCATATAGGATTCGAAGCTGCAGCTTGATACTGACACTTTGTTGACGTAGTATGATTATTTTTATATATATCAGTATACTGATGAGGGGGATATTCATTTAGTATAAAAAGTATTTAAAGCTTCCAACTTTAGGGTCTAAATTAGAATGAATAATTAATAAATTATTAATTTACATATCAATACTAGTATTTATTACAACTATTCTAATTATATTAATTAATTTAATTTCAAATAAATCAATTACTGATAAACAAAAAATTTCACCATTTGAATGTGGATTTAACCCAATATCAAATAAACGATTACCCTTCTCGATTCACTTCTTTTTAATTGCAGCGATTTTCTTAATTTTTGATGTTGAAATTATTATTATTATTCCAATAATTATAACTATTAAATATTCAATGATGTTAAGATGATTAATAACAAGAGTATCATTTATTATAGTACTCATAATAGGATTATACCATGAATGAATTAATGGCATATTAGACTGAACTAAATAGGGTTATAATTAAATATAATATTTAGTTTGCACCTAAAAAGTATTCATTAAATGAATTAACCTTAAATTTAATAGATACTAGTAAAGAAGTAAAATTTTACATTTAGTTTCGACCTAAAATTAAGAATTAATTATTCTCATACTAATTAATAGAAGCCAAAAGAGAGGCATTTTATTGTTAATAAAAAAATTGAATTTAACTCCTATTAAAAGAGAATTATAAAATTTAGCTGCTAACTAAAATAAGAGCAAATATTTGTTCATCTCTTATTTATATAGTTTATTAAAAACATTTTATTTTCATTAAAAAAAAAGAATATTATTCTTATAAATTCATCTTAAAAAATAAAAATTCCTTAATATCTTCAATATTATGCTCTTATATAAGCTATTAAGATAAATCATAAAAATTAACCAAACAAAAAATGTAAAAAGAAAAATTTTTAAATTATTAATAAAATAAAACTGAAAAATATTAGAAATTTTTAAAATATAAAATGATACCCCATACGCACCATAATATTCACCTCAATTTAAAACACCTGTTGAATTATATACAAAAATATAAAAATAGTTATATAAATAATAAGAATGAAAATATATAAATCATATTAATCTATTAAAATAATAATAATTTATATTCAATATATAAGAAAAATTAAATAGGTCATAACCCATTATTACTCCTAAAATAATAAAAAATAAACTTATTAACTTTAAATTTAATGGTAAAAAAATAAAAAATAAAGAAATACCAGATACTCAACTATATAAACACCCAAAAAAAACTGATATAATAGTTAATATAAAAATTCTAAACTTTATTAAGTTAAAAGAATCATAAATTATATAAAATTTTATAAATTTACAATTATAGATTATTGTGTAATAAAACAAACGAAAACTATATATACAAGTTAAACCCAAAGAAAAATAATATAATAAAAATGTTAATAAATTTAAATTCATTAAAAGTGAAGATTCAATAATTAAATCCTTAGAGTAAAACCCAGATAAAAATGGTATACCACATAAAGAAAAATTAGAGATATTAAAACAAGTTCTGGTATAAGGTATAAATAAACAAACTGAACCTATATAACGAATATCCTGATTATCATTTATATAAAAAATGTAAATTCCAGCACATAAAAATAATAAAGATTTAAATATTGCATGTCTTAACAAATGAAAAAAAGATAGTTCTTGTATACCTAAAAATAATGATCTCATTATTAATCCTAACTGTCTTAAAGTTGAAAGAGCAATGATTTTTTTTAAATCAAATTCATAATTAGCACAAAAAGAAGAAATTAATATTGTTAATAAACTTATTAAAAGAAAATAACAATTCAAATAATATAAAGAATTATAAAAACGAATAAGTAAATATACACCTGCAGTTACTAAAGTTGAAGAATGAACTAAAGAAGAGACAGGAGTAGGAGCTGCTATTGCAGCTGGTAACCAACAACAAAAAGGAATTTGAGCTCTCTTAGTAAATCTTGAAATGAAAATTACATAAAAAATTATTGATGAATAAAAATTTGTATAAAAAATAAAATGTCAACCACCATATCTAAATAATCAACAAATTATAATTAAAAGCCCAATGTCACCTAAACGATTAGTTAAACATGTAATTATACCTGATAAAAAACTAGAATTAGACTGATAATAAATTACTAAACAATAAGAAACAATACCTAGTCCATCTCAACCCAAAAGAATTCTAATTAAATTAGGACTTAAAATTATTATAATTATACTAATAATAAATAATAAAACCAAATATAAAAATCGCTTTGAAGAATAAGAATTAACCCCTATATAAATAGATCTATAAATTAAAACCATTGAGGAAATAAAAAAAACAACAAAACAGAATATTAAAGATATTCAATCAAAAAAAATTAAATAACATAAACTTAAAGAATTAAGATTAAAAAATTCTCATTCAAAAAAAAAAGAATAATTTATAAATATAAATAAAAAACCTATATATAAAAAAATTATGGACCCAATAAAAAGAATTATAAACCAAAAAATATAAAAATTTAATTTTAACAAAATTTAAAGTTAATAACATCTTAGAAACCACAAATCTATATTTTTAATAAACTATTTAAATTAAATAAAAATATTAATTATTAACAAAATAAATACTAAAGGGATTAAATGAATAATAACAAGAAGATACTCACGAACTCTAATAAGAGAAAATCTATATATACTATGAAAAATACCATGAAAAACATATGAAAAAAGGAAAAATCTAAAACAAGAACAAAAAAAAGAAATAAAAATAAAGTAATATAAAGAATAAGAAAAATATATAATAACAGAATTTAAAATTATGATTTCTCTTAAAAAATTCAATCTAGGAGGACACCCTATGTTAAAACAACATATTAACAGCCAAAAAGGAGCAACTCTAGGAATAAAATTAATTAAACCTTTATTAATAAAAAATCTACGTCTATGTAAACGTTCATAAAAAAAATTAGATATCATAAATAAACAAGAAGAACATAAACCATGAGAAATTATAAGAAAGTAAGCCCCAAAAAAACCTCAATGTCTTAATGTTAATAAACCTATTAAACATAAACCTATATGAGAAACAGAAGAATATGCAATTAAACACTTTAAATCCCCTTGAATAAAACAAATTAATCTAACCAAAAATGATCCATATATAGAAAAAGAAAACCAAATATAACTAAATTCATTAAGTGAAAATTCTAATATAACAAAAATACGCATTAATCCATATCCTCCAATTTTTAAAAGAACACCTGCTAAAATTATAGAACCAGAAACAGGAGCCTGAACATGAGCTTTTGGTAATCAAAAATGAACTATAAATATAGGTAATTTAATTAAAAACCCAAAAATTATAAAAAAATGGAAAATAAAACTAATATTAAAAAAATTAATTAAATCAAAAAACAAAGAACCAAAAAGTAAATAGATTTTAATAATTAAAAATAAAAGAGGTAAAGAACCAAAAAGAGTATAAAAAAATAAATATAATCTTGATAATAACCGCTCAGGTTGGTACCCTCAACCTACAATTAAAAAAACTAATGGAATTAAACTAAATTCAAAAAATAAATAAAAATAAAATATATTTAAACAACAAAAAAAAATAATTATAATAAATAACAAAATATAATTTAATAACAAAAAAAAAGTAAATCTTTTTCTATTAAAAATAGAATAACTACAGAAAATCATTAAATTGATAATTAAAAATCTAAGTAGAATTAACCCAAAAGAAATAACATCAAAACCTATTAAATATCTTAAATTACAATAAAAATCAGAAGTATACATGAAAATATAAATTAATATAAAAACAATTAAATAATATTGGAATAAATAAAAATTTAAATTAAAAATTAAAGGGATCAAAAAAATTATAGAAATTAAATAACCTATCATAAATAAATAGAATTCAAATAGTCATTACCATGAAATCGAATTATATTAACTAAAATTGACAACCCAAGAACACCTTCACAAACAAAAAAAGATATAAATATAATATAAATATAAAAACAATTAAGACAAAGACACATATTAAATACTATTAAAAGTAAAGATAAAACAATAAACTCCAAACTCAATAAGCATAACAATAAATGCTTACGGATATAAACTAATGAAACTAACCCAAAAAAAAAAAAAAAAAAAAAAAAATTCATTTGTTTTAATAGTTTAAATGAAAAATATTAATTTTGTAAATTAAAGTTGGAAAATTCTTTAAAACATCAGTAAAATAATAATTACATCTTAAATTTCCAAAACCTATATTTTATATAAACTATTTACTGATATTAAAATTATATTATTAAAAATAATAACCATTTTATCAATTGTCCTTCCATCTATAAAAACACCTATATCAATAGGAACAGTTCTTTTAATTCAAACAATTTTTTCAACCATTGTTATAAATAAAATGATATTAAATTCTTGATTCCCAATAATTACATTTATTATAATAATTGGAGGAATAATAATTTTATTTATGTATATAAGAAGAATTGCATCCAATGAAAAGTTTAAAATAAACTTGAATCTAACTTTAATAACCATTATTTTAATAATTTGAACTGAAGAATTAATATTACAAAATCAAATTAATGAAACAGAAATAATTATAAATATAAAAACCCAAGAGTCCATCTCAATAATAAAGTTGTATAATAATAAATCTATATTTTTAACTGTATTCATAGTGTTAATTTTATTATTAACAATAATTTCTGTTTCAAAAATTGTTTTATTCCATAAAGGTCCTTTACGTATAAAAACATATGAATAAACCAATTCGAAAAACTAATCCTATTATTAAAATAATTAATAATTCACTTATTGACTTACCAGCACCTATTAATTTATCTTCATGATGAAACTTTGGTTCAATTTTAGGAATATGCTTGGTTATTCAACTTTTAACAGGTATTATATTATCTATACATTATACATCAAATATTGAAATAGCATTTAATAGTGTAAGTCATATTACACGAGATGTAAATTATGGATGATTAACACGTACAATACATTCTAATGGAGCATCTATATTTTTTATTGCAATTTATTTACATACAGGACGAGGAATATATTATGGTTCATATAAATTAACAAAAACATGAATTATAGGAATTTTATTAATATTAATAACAATAGCAACCGCATTTTTAGGATATGTTTTACCTTGAGGACAAATATCATTTTGAGGAGCAACTGTCATTACTAATTTATTATCAGCAATTCCATATATTGGTTCTATATTAGTAAAATGAATTTGAGGAGGATTCGCAGTAGATAACGCAACTCTTTCACGATTTTTTAGTTTACATTTTATATTACCATTTATTATTATTATATTAACAGTTATCCATCTTTTGTTTTTACACCAAACGGGGTCTTCAAATCCTATTGGATTAAATTCAAATATTGATAAAATTCCATTTCACCCTTACTTTTCTATTAAAGATATCATAGGATTTGTCATTACATTAATTTTATTAATTTCACTTAATTTATCTGAACCTTACATACTTTCAGACCCTGACAATTTTACCCCTGCTAACCCTATATCAACCCCAGTTCATATCCAACCTGAATGATATTTTTTATTTGCATATGCAATTTTACGGTCAATCCCTAATAAATTAGGAGGTGTAATAGCTCTTTTCCTTTCCATCTTAATTTTAATTATTTTACCATTATCAATAAAAATAAAATTTAAAACATTAAGTTTTTATCCCTTAAGTCAAATTAATTTTTGAATATTTGTTAATACAGTTATTATATTAACATGAATTGGGTCAAAACCTGTTGAAATTCCATTTACTGAAACTGGTATAATTTTAACAATTTTATATTTTTTATATTTCATTACAGACCCTATATTAACAAAAATTTGAGATAACCTAATTGAATAAAAAGTTAATTAGCTTAAAAAAAGTGTATATTTTGAAAATATAAGATAGATTAGATTTTATTAACTTAACAAAAAAAAATGATAAAATACAATTAATTTAATTAAAATAAAAAAAAGTAAATAATTTAAAGACAAGGGTAAATAACATTTTCAAGCTAAATATATAAGTTTATCATAACGGTACCGTGGGAAAGAACAACGAATTCAAATAAATAAAAAACATATAAAAATTAGTTTCAAAAAAAAAAAGAATGAAAAATAATTACCACCTAAAAATATTAAAGATGTTAAAAAAGAAATAAAAATAATTCTTGAATACTCAGCAATAAAAAGAACTGAAAAAAATCCACCACCATATTCTACATTAAACCCAGATACTAATTCTCTTTCTCCTTCAGAAAAATCAAAAGGTGAACGATTTGTCTCAGCTATACAACAAGAAATTCAACAAAAAAATAAAGGTATAGAAAAAAATATAAATCAACAATTAACCTGATATAAGTAAAAATCTAAAAATCTATATCTTTCAATAATTAAGAAATAACATAGTATAAAAGTAGAAAGAGAAACCTCATAAGAGATAGTTTGTGAAATTCTACGGATACACCCTAGTATTGAATATAAACTATTTGATGATCAACCACATAATATTAAAAAATAAACCCCACATCTAGAAATACATAAAAATATTAAAAATCCATAATTAAATATTATTGTATTAACATAAAAAGGAAATAAAACTCAAATGAAAAGAGACTGAATTAATCTTATAAAAGGACAAATAAAGTAAAATAAATAATTTGAGTTTAAAGGAAAATATTGTTCTTTTATAAATAACTTTATACCATCTCTAAATGGTTGTAAAAGACCTATAAATCCAACTTTATTTGGGCCTTTACGAATCTGTATATATCTTAAAATCTTACGTTCTAATAAAGTAAAAAACCCTACAGAAACTATAATTATAATAATTAAAATTAAAGAAGTTAATAAAAAAATTATTGAATGTAAATTTAATTACATTATTAAATTCTAAATTTAATACACTAGTCTGCCAAATCAATTAATTTACAATTTTAATATTGAATTATATGGTCCTTTCGTACTAATATAAATTTAGTTTATAAGATAGAAACCAACCTGGCTTACACCGGTTTGAACTCAAATCATGTAAGAATTTAAAAGTCGAACAGACTTAAACTTAAAGAATCTACCCCTTAATTTTCTCTTAATTCAACATCGAGGTCGCAAACTTTAATATAGATATGAACTCCCCATTAAAATTACGCTGTTATCCCTAAGGTAACTTAAACTTATAATCATAAAAAATGGAACAAAAATACATTTATGAATGAAATTTTTAAATAAAGTAAAATAAATTTATTAATCACCCCAATTAAATTAATTTAAGTTTTAAACCCAAAGTTTCTTTTTTTTTAATAAAGTTCTATAGGGTCTTATCGTCCCTATAAAAAAATTAAGCTTTTTAACTTAAAAATTAAATTCAAATTATATTAAAAATAAAAATTTTATCTCATATTTTCATTCATACAAGTCCTCAATTAAAAGACTAATTATTATGCTACCTTTGTACAGTCAAAATACTGCAGCCATTTAAATTTAATCATAGGGCAGAAATTACCTTTAATAAATTCTAAAAGAAATGTTTTTGATAAACAGTTGGAAATATTATTTGTCGAGTTCATTTTTTAAAAAATAAAATTTTACTAATTTAATCATTATTTAAAATAATTATTTATTAATTAAAATAAATCAGTAAAAAATTAAATAAAAATAAATTTTATACAAAAAAAGTTAATCTATTAAGAACTAAAGCTAAGATTTTAAAAAAAATAAACTTTTTAAAATTTATATTTTAATATAAAATACAGATTATCCAGTATTATATAAGATTAAATAAATATAATAATTATAAAAATTAAATTAATCTATAATTAAATTAAATCCTGATTAACCAGATATAATAAAAAACGAATAACTTTTAACTACTAAAATTAATTTTATAAACTTTATGAAACAAATACAATTAAATAAATTTAAATCTTTTTAATTCGGGAAAAGAATATAAATATTTTAATTAAATAACCCTGATACAAAAGGTACTATTAATACTTTTTATTTAAAAAAATATACCTATTCAGTTTTAAAAAATAATTTATTCATTATTTTACTAAAAAAAAAAAAGTGATAATTATAAATAATAAAAAAAATTAATTATTTTAATCAGAAAGAATAAATAATTTTCTAATTAATGTAAATAATTAACTTTAAATAAGCTACATTCTGTTCAATCTAGCTACACCTTCCGGTACAACTACTTTGTTACGACTTATCCCATATCATTGGGAGTGACGGGCGATATGTACATAATCTAGAGCTAAATTCATAATAATTAATTAATTATAATTACTATTAAATCCTATAATAAAATAATTAAATAATAAATAATTAATATAAAATTAAAATTTTAAGTAACCCAATTTTTCCTAAATAAAACTGCACCTTGACCTAATATTAATCTATATAGAAAAAGAAAATTTTACTCTATAAAGATTCTCCTTACCATAGAGATATACAAGTTAAATATAGGTTTAGTCTATCGTGGTTTATCAATTATAAATCAGGTTCCTCTAAAAAGGTTGATTACCGCCAAATTCTTTGAGTTTAAAGAACTTAACTAACAATATTCTGGCTGATTTTTTTAAATAAAAAATAATAGGGTATCTAATCCTAGTTTAAAATTTAGATTTCACATATTATTTTTAAGAAAAATTATTTAAATTATAAATTCCACTTAAATAAGATAATTAGTATACAAATAAAAATTAAATATTTATTAACCTAAAAAATTAATAAAAGTAAATTGTATAACCGCGATTGCTGGCACAAAATTAATCCACTTATATAATAAAAAACTAAATAAAAATTATTATATTTAATAAAACTGATTACTGAAAATTAATTATTAAAAATTATACATGTAAATTTTATATTAAACTAACTTGAAAGCAAGAATCAAACTTTAATAGATTAACCTATTAACATAGATTTATAAACCTTTTTCCTCCCTTAAAGTAGTGTAAAATTTTAACTTTAATTCAAAAAACTTTATAAAATTATAAAAATTACACCTAAACATATTCTTTAAAATTTAAATGAAATATGTAAAGAATATTAAATTGGGGTTAATACTCTTTTTCATATTTTTGAAGATTTAAATGAAATATGTAAAGAATATTAAATTGGGGTTAATACTCTTTTTATAAAATAAATAAATGTTTAGTTTTTTCATAACTAATTAATATATTATTACCATTATATTTAATAAATTATAAATAATCAATCATATTAAATACAAAAATATAATAATAAATAAACAATTTTTAACAACTATGAATCACAATAAATTACCTTCTTTCTTTTTTTTTCTTTCAAAGAAAGAAGGATTATTAGATACTAATTTAAATTTAATATTAACATCTAAATTTAAATAATTCTTATTATATATATATATTTATTATATATTAAGATTTAATAATTAATAATTTCTTTTAAATTATAATAAATATATTACATATTAATAAATTTACCCTAAAGGGTAAATTTAATTTATATTAATAAATAAGAATAATAATTATTTATTATATATATATATATTTATTATATATTAAGATTTAATAATTAATAATTTCTTTTAAATTATAATAAATATATTACATATTAATAAATTTACCCTAAAGGGTAAATTTAATTTATATTAATAAATAAGAATAATAATTATTTATTATATATATATATATTTATTATATATTAAGATTTAATAATTAATAATTTCTTTTAAATTATAATAAATATATTACATATTAATAAATTTACCCTAAAGGGTAAATTTAATTTATATTAATAAATAAGAATAATAATTATTTATTATATATATATATATTTATTATATATTAAGATTTAATAATTAATAATTTCTTTTAAATTATAATAAATATATTACATATTAATAAATTTACCCTAAAGGGTAAATTTAATTTATATTAATAAATAAGAATAATAATTATTTATTATATATATATATATTTATTATATATTAAGATTTATTAAAGTAAATATTTTATAATTTATACAATATAAAATTCTTAACAAAAAATTATTAAAATAGAAAAAAAATAAAAATTTATTTTTTAAAAAAACTATAAAAGACTAAATGTTAATTAAAGTTAAAGTTAAAAA